ACTTTTTTTGGAAAAAATGGAATATTTTCCTTTTCCTATATCCGACTTAATGAAACTTTTTTTTAATATTAGAAACTGGTTGGGTAAAAAATCAGAATTCGAAATTTTAGATCAACATCAACAATCCCAAATAAAAAAAAACCACCAGGAAGATGCAATAGAATTCTGGGAGAACATTCCATATGCACAAAAATCAAGAAGTATTCTGTTACTAGCTCAATTAATTTTTAGAAGATATATTAAATTACCCTTATTGATAATAGTTAAGAATATTGGCCGTATTTTATTACGGCAATCTCCGGAATGGTATGAGGATTTCCAAGATTGGAATAGAGAAATTTATCTAAAGTGCAGCTATAATGGTCTTCAATTCTCCAAAACCGAATTTCCTAAAAATTGGTTAAGAGAGGGTTTTCAGATAAAAATACTATATCCTTTTCATGTGAAACCTTGGAACAGATCTAAGCTACGACTTTATGATAGAGATCGAAAGCAACAAGATGATTTTGATTCTTGTTTTTTAACCGTTTTGGGAATGGAAACAGAATATCCTTTTGGTCCTCCTCGAAAAACACCTTCCTTTTTTGAACCCATTTTAAAAGATATAGACTATAAAGTCGAAATCAGAAAATTTAATTTTCGAGTTCGAAGAGTTTTTAAAAAAATAACAAAGAAAGAAACAAAAGCTTTTATTTTTGTTTGTAAAAAAATAAAAGAACTTTTAAAAGGAAAGAAAATTCCATTATTTATACCGAGAGAAATATATGAATCAAGTGAAACTCAAACAGAAAAGGATTCTATAATTAGCAATAAAATAATTAATGAATCATTTAGTCAAAATAGATCTACAGGTTGGACAAATTATTCACAGGCAGAAGAAGAAATAAAACATAGAATTGATAGAAGAAACACAATTAGAAATCAAATAGAAAAAAAAAATAATAATAAAAAGAATAATGGAGAATCACTCCCAAAAATTTGGAAAATATTAAAAAGAAAAAATATTGAATTAATAGTTAAATTTTTCATTGAAAAAATATACATAGATATATTTCTATGTATCATTAATATGCGCAGAATAGCTCTACAACTTTTTATGGAATCAACAAAAAAAATTCTTGAAAAATACATTCATAACAATGAAACAAATCAAGAAGGGATTAATAAAAATAAAATTGACTTTATTTCACCTATGACTATAAAGGGTTTTGATAATCTTAGAAATAGTAATAATCTTAGAAATAGTAAGCGGAAGTCACATATTTTTTTTGATTTATCTTACTTGTCACAAAAATATGTATTTTTTAAATTATCACAAACCCAAGTTATTAACTTTAATAAGTTAAGATCTATTCTTCAATATAACGGACCGTCTTTTTTTATTAAGAATGAAATCAAGGATTTTTTTGGAAGACAAGGAATATTTGATTCCGAAATAAGACATAAGAAACTTCAAAATTATGGAATGAATCCATGGAAAAACTGGTTAAGAGGTCATTATCAATACGATTTATCTCAGATTACATGGTCTAGATTAGTTCCACAAAAATGGCGAAATGCAATAAATCAATGCCATACGTCTCAAAATAAGGATTTAAGGAAATGGTATTTCTATGAAAAAGACCAATTATTTGATTACAAAAAAAAACAAAATTCGAAAGTATATTTATTACCAAATAAAGAGGATAATTTAAAAAAAAACTATAGATATGATCTTTTATCATATAAATATATTCATTCTGAAACTAAGAAGAAGTCCTATATTTATAGATCATCATCATTAGAAACAAATAAGAAGCAAGAAAATTCCAGTAAAAATAAAGAATTTAACATACTCAAGAATATTCCTATCAAGAATTATCTAGTAAAAAGTGATATTATATATATGGAAAAAAATACAGATAGAAAATATTTGAGTTGGAAATTTAATACAAATATTCAAGTTGAACCTAATAAAGACAAAATAAGGGATAAAATTCATATTTTTTATCTTCCAATCGATTCAAATTCCGAAATCAATTACAAAAAGATCTTTTTTGATTGGATGGGAATGTCTTTTGATTGGATGGGAATGAATGAAAAATTCTTTATCTTAAATCGCCTCATATCGAATCCAAAAAATTTTTTCTTTCCAGAGTTTGTGATACTTTATAATAAATATAAAGAGAAACCTTGGTTTATCCCAAGCAACTTACTTCTTTTTAATTTGAATATAAATCCAAATTTTAGTGAAAATCCAAATATCAAGAGAAAGCAAGAGGAGAATGAGGATTTTTTAAATTTTAGCCCATCAAATTCAAAACAATATTTTGAATTAAAGAATCAAAACAATATTGAAGAATATTTTTTAGAATCGATCGAAAAACTAAAAATATTCCTTAAAAGAGATTTTCCTTTGCAATTAAGATGGACTGGACGTTTGAATCAATTGAATCAAAAAATGATGAATAATATCCAGATATATGGTCTCCTGGTTAGCCTCATAAATGTAAGAAAAATTACTATATCCTATATTCAAAGGAAAGAAATGAATCTGGATATAATGAGGAGGCGTTTAAATCTTACACAATTAACGAAAAAGGGAATATTAATTATGGAACCTGCCCGTCTATCTGTAAAAAATGACGGACAGTTTTTTATGTATCAAATCATAGGTATTTCATTGGTTCATAAAAGTAAGCACCAGAGTAATCAAAGATACCGAAACCCCCAAAACGTTGCTAAGAAGAATTTTGATGAATCCATTTCCATTTCAAGACATAAAAGAAAAACTTTAAATAGAAAAAAAAATAATTATGATTTGCTTGTTCCTGAAAAAATTTTATCGTCTAGACGTCGTAGAGAATTGAGAATTCTAATTTCTTTCAATTTGAATTTAAAGAACCAGAATGCTGTGCATAAAAATAAATTATTTTGCAAGGAGAACAAGATAAAAAACTGGAGTCAATTTTTGGATGAAAGTAAAAAAATTGACAGAAAAAAAAAAGAATTAATTCAATTAAAGTTCTTTTTTTGGCCTAATTATCAATTAGAAGATTTAGCTTGTATGAATCGCTATTGGTTTGATACCAATAATGGGAGCCGTTTGAGTATGTTAAGGATATATATGTATCCCTGATTTCAAATTTTGAGTTTCCTATATATTCTGTTGTTCTATTCTATCAATCATATTTTTTTCATTAATCTTTCTATTGATTAATGTTAATTGATAAAATAAAGAATATATAAAGAAATGATGATTATTGTGTATACTACATTAAAATTTCTGACATTATTATTACTGATCAATAAAATAAATATCTGTAAAAAGGGGAGTGTGAAATTCTTTTATGGTAAAAAATTCATTTATTTCAATTATTTTGCAAGAACAAGAAGAAAACAAAGGATCTGTTGAATTTCAAGTAGTAAGTTTCACCAATAAGATACGGAGACTTACTTCACATTTGGAATTGCACAAAAAAGACTATTTATCTCAGAGAGGTCTGCGGAAAATTCTGGGAAAACGTCAACGCTTGCTGGCTTATTTGTCAAAAAAAAATAGATCGCGTTATAAAGAATTAATAGGGCAGTTGGGTATTCGAGAGAGAAAAACTCATTAATTTGAAGAGTTAGTTTTAATTATTCGCTTAAAGTTTGATGAACTTCTTTTCGCTTTCAGCAATTCATGGAAGAATGAATCAGGAAAAACCTATGACTGTACCAGCTAGAAAAGACCTCATGATAGTCAATATGGGACCTCACCACCCATCAATGCATGGTGTTCTTCGACTCATTGTTACTCTAGATGGTGAAGATGTTATTGACTGTGAACCAATATTGGGTTATTTACACAGAGGTATGGAAAAAATTGCGGAAAATCGAACAATTATACAATATTTGCCTTATGTAACACGTTGGGATTATTTAGCTACTATGTTCACAGAAGCAATAACTGTAAATGGGCCAGAGCAATTAGGCAATATTCAAGTCCCTAAAAGGGCCAGTTATATCAGAGTCATTATGTTGGAGTTAAGTCGTATAGCTTCGCATTTGTTATGGCTTGGCCCTTTTATGGCAGATATTGGGGCACAGACTCCCTTTTTCTATATTTTTCGAGAAAGAGAATTGATATATGACCTATTCGAAGCTGCCACCGGTATGCGAATGATGCACAATTTTTTTCGTATTGGCGGAGTCGCTGCTGATTTACCTCATGGCTGGATAGATAAATGTTTGGATTTTTGCGATTATTTTTTAACAGGAATTGCTGAATATCAAAAGCTTATTACACGGAATCCCATTTTTTTAGAACGAGTTGAAGGAGTAGGCATTATTGGTGGAGAGGAAGCAATAAATTGGGGTTTGTCGGGACCAATGCTACGAGCTTCCGGAATACAATGGGATCTTCGTAAAGTTGATCATTATGAGTGTTACGACGAATTTGATTGGGAAGTCCAATGGCAAAAAGAGGGGGATTCATTAGCTCGTTATTTAGTACGAATCAGTGAAATGACAGAATCCATAAAAATTATTCAACAGGCCCTAGAAGGAATTCCTGGAGGGCCCTATGAAAATTTAGAAATCCGCCGCTTTGATAGAGTAAAAGATACTTTATGGAATGAGTTTGACTATCGATTCATTAGTAAAAAACCTTCTCCGACTTTTGAATTGTCGAAGCAAGAACTTTATACGAGAGTCGAAGCACCAAAGGGAGAATTGGGCATTTTTCTGATAGGAGATAAGGGTGTTTTTCCTTGGCGATATAAAATTCGTCCTCCGGGGTTTATTAATTTGCAAATTCTTCCTCAGTTAGTTAAAGGAATGAAATTGGCTGATATTATGACGATACTAGGTAGTATAGATATCATTATGGGAGAAGTTGATCGTTAAAATGATAATAGATACAACAGAAGTACAAGCTATCAATTCTTTTTCTAGATTGGAATCCTTAAAAGAGGTCTATGGGATCATATGGATGCTTATCCCTATTTTTACTCTTGTATTAGGAATCACAATAGGTG